ATCTGCATGGCCAAATCAATAATTCAAGTCACACACTCCCATAATCCGCCTTATTTTCTTTCGTAAAATTAACTTCAACTATTTGTATCAAAATACTTAAGATATTTGTATACTTCAAAGTTGAAGAGAAGTATCCAAATGACATGTCTTATTTTACAATAACCCATGTTTGTAGCAATGAAATACCACAACCTACCCGATATGATATCTGAGAATTCGAATTTTCTATGATATGCCTTCCCTATAAAGGACCAGAAATACCTTGCTTACGTATCATTGGAAAGTGCATTAACATAAATACAGCAGTAAGCAGAGGCAGTACAAAGGTATGTAAACTATAAAAACGAGTCAAAGTGGATTGCCCCACACTAGCACTTCCACGTAATAACTCCACTAAAGGGGATCCTATTACCGGAATCGCTTCAGGTACACCTGTCACAATTTTGACTGCCCAATAACCGATTTGATCCCAAGGTAAAGAATAACCAGTTACACCAAATGATGCAGTCAATACAGCCAAAACCACACCTGTGACCCAAGTTAATTCACGGGGTTTTTTAAATCCACCTGTGAGATACACACGAAATACGTGCAGGATCATCATTAGAACCATCATACTTGCTGACCATCGATGAACTGATCGGATTAACCAACCAAAGTTGGCCTCCGTCATTATATATTGAACGGAGGAAAAAGCCTCTGTAACGGTTGGTCGGTAGTAAAAAGTCATAGCAAAACCGGTAGCAACTTGTACTAAAAAACAAGTAAGTGTAATTCCCCCTAAACAATAAAATATGTTGACATGAGGAGGAACATATTTACTCGTTATATCATCCGCAATTGCCTGAATCTCAAGACGTTCCTCAAACCAATCATATACTTTATTGAGATAGGTAACTAGCCCGACTCCCCCTCCGAGAACCGTATATGAAAATTTCATCTCGTACGGCTCAAGCAGAAACACACAAATTTTCAACGGATATTAGAAAAAAAAAGGTTCAAAACTTCATCAGCCACAGGATTGTATCAATTTGCCTTGAAGATATTAAATAAGAAAAATCCAGAATTTCTTCTTTGTGATGATAATGCCAAAAAATCTCAAGTTGGCCCATCTGTCTTTCTTTCCCTTATGTTGATCATTAGAGGCCTCTTGACTTTTCTCTTCCCTATTTTTTATTTATTTTATTTATTTTACTAGTAAAATAAATAGTGGTTTTCTAATAGAAATTATCTTGTTGCGATCCTATGAATCAGTTCAATTAAAACCTTAGATTCATACTAGAGCCACGATGATTGAGTCTCAAGCTAAACAAAAGGCAAGGGTTCTTCGAATAAGAACCGCTTGATGATCATTTATTGAATTGGTGTAATGACTCGACAAAATCGAGAGAAAAAAAAGTTGTCTTTTGGGCAAACAAAATTGGAAAGAAGAAAAGTTCTTTTTTTATTAAGAACTACTTGAATTTTTTTTTTCAGTCTGGTTGCGAGGTCTAAATAGTGAGTATGAATCATAGTTCCATTTTTTTTTCTTGATCCACTCTATGTATTTCGTGTTCCAGATACTAGAATAAATAATATCCGACGAATTAGAATCATCTTGATAGAGAGAACAGGCCCTTTCTATGTATTATTAATAGGATCAATTCTAACAAGTCACACACTCATATTCCAGAGATACCAAAACAAAAAAATCCACGGTCGAACTACCAGAATGTCTAGAAATGTGGAGCTTAAAGCAGAAAGACCTTTTTTGGACTATGACTTCATAGTTTTAGTTAGTAGAAACCTAATTCATTAAAATCCCGTCCAGTAAAACAGAAGAATTATAAATTTCTAAAATGATAGATAGGAATATCGCGAATAAAGCCATTGCAACCCCCATAAAAGGAGTAGTCCCCCAACCCGGAGCGACTTTCCCATATTCCGAATTCAAAGGTTTCAATAAACTACCTGCGCCAGTTCGTTTTGGCCTAGGTCTAGAACTATCTTCAACGGTTTGTGTAGCCATAAATTCTATTTAATCATTGGTGTTGACTTTGTATACTATTCCGTTGTAGTTGTAAATACACGATCTTTATCATAGATCCATTGTAATTTTGAAATTCTATAAAAATGGAAACAGCAACTTTAGTCGCCATCTCCATATCTGGTTTACTTGTAAGCTTTACTGGGTATGCCTTATATACCGCGTTTGGGCAACCCTCTCAACAATTAAGAGATCCATTCGAAGAACATGGGGACTAATTGAAGTAAGAAGTCTCCCAGCTGGGAGACTTCTTACTTCAATTAAATTATTTCATTTTTTAGTCGGAACCTTAGGTGGTTCTCGGAAGAAGATAGCGAAAAAAATTATCCCTAAAGTCGAAACTAAAAGGAACGTATAAACCAATGCTTCCATAGATTCGATCGTGGTTTATTTACAATTATAACTTCCACACCTATTCACTTGTCATTTGGGATCATTTCCCATATAAAAAAAGAAAAAGAGTCAAAGAAAGGACAGGAGATGTTTCCCATATCAAATTAAAAAAGAGAGGCGAAAGATACCATAGCAATGTGGTATCAGATTGTCTGTCTCCTTGTAGTTGGATCCCCAACTTTTTGGAATGTTCCAAATTCCACTTGAGCATCCAAGTCTGGATCAATACCAGCAAAAACATCTCGGAACAAGGTTCGAGCGCCATGCCAAATGTGTCCAAAAAAGAAGAGCAAAGCAAAGGTAGCATGACCAAAAGTGAACCAACCCCTTGGACTGCTGCGAAAAACACCATCTGATTTCAAAGTAGCTCGATCTAATTCAAAAATTTCTCCTAATTGGGCACGCCTCGCATATTTTTTTACAGTAGCAGGATCAGAATAACTTACTCCATTAAGTTCGCCACCATAGAACTCCACCGTTACGCCTACTTGTTCAACGCTATATTTGGATTCTGCTCTTCTAAAAGGAACGTCCGCTCTCACAATTCCCTCTTCATCTACCAAAACTACTGGAAATGTTTCAAAAAAAGTAGGCATACGACGTACAAAAAGCTCGCGCCCTTCTTTATCTCTAAAGACGGGATGTCCTAACCATCCAACAGCTATTCCATCCCCGTTGTCCATTGAGCCTGCTCTGAATAATCCCCCCTTTGCCGGATTATTACCAATATAATCATAAAAAGCTAATTTTTCGGGAATTTTAGACCAAGCTTCTGATAAACTAAGATTTTCGGCTAACCCATCGCTAACTCTTCGATATATTTCTTGCTGAAAGTATCCCTGATCCCATTGATAACGAGTAGGTCCAAATAATTCGATTGGGGTAGTTGCCGATCCATACCACATAGTTCCGGCAACTACGAAAGCTGCAAAAAAAACAGCAGCGATACTACTGGAAAGTACAGTTTCAATATTGCCCATACGTAATCCTTTGTATAGACGTTGAGGCGGACGGACACTAAGATGGAATAGGCCCGCTAATATGCCCAGTGTACCCGCAGCAATATGATGCGAAGCTATTCCTCCCGGAACGAAAGGATCAAAACCTTCTGCACCCCACGCAGGATTTACAGCTTGTACTTTTCCTGTTAGTCCATAAGGATCGGACACCCATATCCCAGGACCATACAAACCGGTTACATGAAATGCACCAAAGCCAAAACAAGCCACTCCTGCAAGAAATAAATGAATTCCAAAGATCTTGGGCAAATCCAAAGAGGGTTTTCCCGTCCGCTCATCACAGAATATTTCTAGGTCCCAATATACCCAATGCCAGATAGCTGCCAAGAAACACAAGCCAGAAAACACAATATGCGCACCTGCCACACCTTCATAACTCCAAATACCCGGATTCGTTATAGTTCCTCCTGAAATACTCCAACCACCCCACGAATTGGTTATTCCTAAACGAGTCATGAAGGGGATGACGAACATACCTTGTCTCCACATTGGATCCAGAACAGGATCAGAGGGATCAAAAACCGCTAATTCGTATAAAGCCATCGAGCCAGCCCAACCAGAAACTAGAGCTGTATGCATTATATGCACCGAAAGCAATCGACCCGGATCATTCAATACGACAGTATGAACACGATACCAAGGCAAACCCATGGAAATACCCCTTTAGCAAAGAAAAATAGACACGATGTCGTTTTATTTTATCGCATTGGAAAAGACTATCCATATCCTATGTACCTAACCCTTCTAGGGGATTCTGTGTCAGAAAGCGTGAATATTTATTTCATTCCATTAAAAATAAGAAGCCAATTCTGTTTGTAAGAAGAAAGAGAAGCAGATCTATTCTATACTCGATAAGTGCCAATATGCAATGGGTAGCTTGGGCTATTTCGAAAAACGAAGAATAGATCCCTAATCCCTCTTTGTTTATCATTCGAATCACAGATTCCTTTTTCTTTATTCAATCTGTCTTACCTTCCTTATATGTATAATTTTTCAATCTATGTATCATTTCAATCTATGTATTAATAGAATCTATAGTATTCTTATAGAATAAGAAAAAAAAGTGAAGATAAATTCTTACTTAAATTTAATAATATTAATCTAATATGCCAATAGGTGTTCCAAAAGTACCTTACCGGATTCCCGGAGATGAAGAAGCGACTTGGGTTGACTTATACAATGTTATGTATCGAGAAAGGACACTTTTTTTAGGTCAAGAGATTCGTTGCGAGATCACGAATCATATTACAGGTCTCATGGTATATCTCAGTATAGAAGATGGAATTCGCGATATTTTTTTGTTTATAAACTCCCCCGGCGGGTGGCTAATCTCAGGAATGGCGATTTTTGATACGATGCAAACGGTGACACCAGATATATATACAATATGCCTCGGAATAGCCGCGTCCATGGCCTCCTTCATTCTGCTTGGAGGAGAACCCACTAAACGTATAGCATTCCCTCACGCTAGAATTATGCTTCACCAACCGGCTAGTGCTTATTATCGGGCAAGGACACCAGAATTTTTCCTAGAAGTGGAAGAGTTACACAAAGTTCGCGAAATGATCACAAGGGTTTATGCACTAAGAACAGGCAAGCCTTTTTGGGTTGTAGCCGAAGACATGGAAAGGGATATTTTTATGTCAGCAGACGAAGCCAAAGCTTATGGACTTGTCGATATGGTAGGGGATGAAATGATTGACGAGCACGGCGATACTGATCCAGTATGGTTTCCAGAAATGTTTGAGGATTGGTAGTGGCTGAATTTCTTGTAAATTTATTTCAAACCTAAATTCGGGTTTTATGCGATTTTATAGAAAATAGAAATACTTCATGATGATGAATCATCAGGTTAAGATCGATCTAAACCAATCCATTTTTTTCTATATACATACGAAATGCCAACGGTTAAACAACTTATTAGAAATGCAAGACAGCCAATACGAAATGCTAGAAAAACGCCCGCGCTTAAGGGATGTCCTCAGCGTCGAGGAACATGTGCTAGGGTGTATGTGCGACTCGTTCAGATCATGAGTTCAAACAAATAAGACAATTTTTGAAATATCCATGATCGGTACCAATGAATAGGATAGAGCTTCTCTCTCCTAGATTTCTACGGTATATGGAATTTATGGTTTCCTTTGGTGCAAATCCAATCATCTAGATTGGAAGAAGCAATTCCCCCATTGGTAGCAAATGGTTATCGATTAAGCGGAGGAAATAGTAATAAAAAGAAAAGGCTTATGCTCCTTTATCTTAAAAGAACGGACTAAAGGGTCAGCTACGTAGCCAACTTTCATAATTAAATACCGTCACTGTATGAATAACTCTTATTTATTGTGAAAAGAGCGATTTACTCTATAATGGATAGGTAGAGCCAAAGACTGTGAACTATACAAGTTCACAATACCTTTTGATGAAAGAAAGGGCTCCGGTGTATAGAGAGGGCCTCACCGTTTAAAAGAGAACCATAGAAACGATGGAACCCACTGTTTTTTTAGTATCGTTAGAATTTGTTATTTCTACGCGAAATAACTGAAGGGGATAGAATAAAAAATCATGGTTGGGAAGGTTATAGTAGCAAAAGCCATTGGAATTAATATTTTATATATCGGAATAATCCGTTTTGTTATTAATGGGAAAAAGAACGGTTAAAAGAAGAGAAATCATTAGTTATTCATTAAGGTTAATTTGATTCAATGACCAGAGTTCCGCGAGGATATATAGCTCGGAGACGACGAACAAAAATGCGTTCATTTGCCTCAAACTTTAGAGGGGCTCATTTAAGACTTAATCGAATGATTACTCAACAAGTAAGAAGAGCTTTTGTTTCTTCTCATCGAGATAGAGGCAGGCAAAAGAGGGATTTTCGTCGTTTGTGGATCACTCGGATAAACGCAGCAACACGGATATATAAAGTATTCGATAGTTATAGTAAATTAATACACAATCTGTACAAAAAGGAATTGATTCTTAATCGTAAAATGCTTGCACAAGTAGCTGTATTAAATCCAAATAATCTTTACACGATTTCCAATAAAATAAAGAGCATCAATTAAAAGGATAAAAAAGTAATATACAGGAATAATTAAAACCGAATTCCCGGAGAGGGAACTCCGGGAAGATACAATAAATTAAGATTAAGTGGTAGGAATCAACGAGCATGTTGCAATAAATAAAAAACTATTTCTTTTTTCCCATTTTTCTTTCTTTTCTTATAACAAACAAAAGAATCTAAACTGGATTACTTTATTTATATATGAGTCTGACCCTTTCGAATAAAACATCAACAATCGGAACTTAAGCTCCGATTGTTGTTTCTTAAATTCTGGTTGGAGTTTCTTAAATTTCGATTGGAATTGAACTTTTGTGTTAATTGAGGAATATGTCTATTTTTTCTGTGTCTAGGACCAGTAATTATTGAAATTGACTGGGCTTGAAATTGCTTCTCATTTTCATAGTTACGAAATGGTAAGAAAGATAAAATACGAGCCTGTTTTATAGCAAGAGTAATTAATCGTTGCTGTTTCAAGGTTAATCTATTTATTCGTCTGGATAATATTTTTCCTTGTTCACTAATAAATCGATTAATTAAGCTCATGTTTCTATAATCAATTCGATCCCCCGGACCAATTCGGGAACGCCTACGAAAAGGTTGTTTGGATTTACGAAAAGGTTGTTTGAATTTACGAAAAGGTTGCTTGGATTTAGGAAAAGTTTGTTTGGATTTACGAAAAGGTTGCTTAGATTTACGAAAAGGTTGTTTAGATTTACGCATAAAAAGGTTGTTTAGATATATACATGATTTATTCCTTATTTTAAAATTTGAAAAAAAAAAATGGATTTCTTTATTTTATTAATTTTGGATCCAGAAGAAGTAGTCTTTCTTTGGTCCATATATTATTTGATTCATATACTATATAAAAAAAACCTCTATACATATGAAATAATATCTAGCTAAAGTGGATTTGTATTTTGTATTCTATCTATGTTCTATATATTAAATAATAAATTCTTACTCTTTCTATTCTTTAGAAAAATCAAAAACACGATGCTCCTATTTCTTTATTTCATTATGAGTCGTATGCTTGCGGCAATAACGACAAAATTTTCTTAATTCTAATTGTCCGGGTGTATTGTGGCGATTCTTTTGAGTACTATATCTAGAAATCCCCGTCGATTCCTTATTGGTACCCTTTCGAACACAACTGATACATTCCAAAATCACTCTGATTCTAACATCTTTGCCCTTGGCCATGAACCTCCTTTCCTTTTTGGATCGACTTAACTTAATTCTTATAGCTGTTCTTTTATTGTTCTATATTGGATCCGAAAAAGAAGAATAAAATCCAATAGAATAAAAAATGGAGAAATAATTAAAGAATACAATCCTTGTCGAATTAGCAAGGATTTTGCTTCGAAATCCTTTCATTTAAGTAACAAGCCCGGCTCTTTCTATGTGGTTGTGAGGCCTGACTTAGCTTGGATACCGCTTTTAATTAAATTTATGTTTTCTTCCAAAATAAAATGAGATTTACCAAATTTTTGATGACTCTGAGGTTCAACCCAATCCATCTTTCTTTTTGCTTCGTATACTAAAAAAGTATTGAAAGAAAATTTTCGTCATGTCACGAAGAATTCTATCTCTCGTATAGGAATAACTAGAATTAAAAAAAAGGGAATGACAAAGCATCTGGGAATAAACGATTAATTTCTATCAATAAACCTGCTAAAGCACCAAACCATAGAGTACTTAGCACGGGTGCTACAGAGAGATATGTTTTTATATCCCGCATTGAAAATCCTCCTTCCTTATTGGAATACATATATGATCAGATACTCTTGCCCAAGATCGTTTGTATTTCTTTATTTAGGCGAAATTCCTAACTAAAAAAACAAAATCAATATTCTATATATATATAGAATGAACCATATATACTAGAATGAACCATATAGACGAGATTTTCCTATCCCTAAAAAAGAAAAAGATGACCCCTTCTTCCTATACATTACTAAGGAATAGTAATCTTTCTTTTATAGGTGAAATTCAACTGGATTTTAGATATATACCCTTCCTTGATTATATGAGACCAAAAACAAGAAATGACAAGAAAGTTCTATATAGATAGAGAAATAGAAGAAAATTACGATGTGGAAAACAAGAAAGGAATTGTGTACAATGGCATTGTACAACAATTTGGAAAAGGGATGTAGCGCAGCTTGGTAGCGCGTTTGTTTTGGGTACAAAATGTCACAGGTTCAAATCCTGTCATCCCTACCTATTACTTCTCTCTTCTTTATGGGCAGTAGCGGGGGGATCAATTAAAGTGTATATAACTTGAATTTGTGGATACTATACGTACGTGAGACACGTTAGTTAGGAGTAGAAAAGGATTTTCTTTTTGAAAGCGCTCTTAGTTCAGTTTGGTAGAACGCGGGTCTCCAAAACCCGATGTCGTAGGTTCAAATCCTACAGAGCGTGATTCCATCTATCTTATGTCGAAACAGAGTAAAATAACTTAAAAAAAACAAAGTCGAATTACAACTCCAATTTGACCTCCTCTCTAGTCTGGAGGAGGTCAATCAAAAAATAAATATTACTCAATCAAAGATCCAACTGATCCCCACGCCTGTATTGCAAATACGCAGTCACGAATAATCCCGCTAAAGTAATAGGAATTAGGCCTAAGACGATTCCAAATAGAAAAACTTCAATCATTTCAATTTGTTCGAGGGGATAAAAAAAGAGGTACGATCTATCTCTAAATAATAGTCTAAATTATCCACGAATCTCAATGACCAAAAAAAGAATTGGTAATTAGCGTGGAAAAGGGTCCTATAATATCAGGAATCCAAAAGAAAGATTCTTATTTTCTTACTTATTCATTCAATTCATTTCAAATAAGACGTATCTTGTTCAAGCCAATAAATAGAGCTGGGGTTATAGTTAAAGCAGCCAGTAGAAAACCGAAATAACTAGTTATAGTAAGCATGAAGGGGTTAAATTCCATTTTTTTTTACTACACTACATATGTTGGTAAAGCACTTGCCTAAGTTATGGAAAATTCCTAATTCATGGGTTTATTTTAGATAATACTAAAAAACAAGATAGAGCGAGATACAGAAGTAAAAGAAAATCGATTCATCAGATGGGACATGAGTCCCTAATTCCGAATCAAGAGATTTATTGTGGAATCTGTCAGTTAATTTATTGTGGAATCTGTCAGTTAAGTAAAGTAATAATATTAAGAACTAGATCATCTAAACCCATTAAAAAATGAAATTGGATTTTTTAGGAATTTTGGAATAAAAGATAAATAAAGAATGGAATTTGAAAAAGGTTCTTTCTATTTCAGATTATTTCTTTTTCAATAGGATTTAATCCTCTTTTTAGAGCAAATGGTTGTCCCTATTCCTTCTTATTTTAACTCATTGTATTCCATATGGAATAAGAGGAGAAGAAAACCATTCCACGACTCCCGAAGGCCCCCCTGAAAAAGGGAAAAATTTACTCTTTATTTTTATTTATTCATTTTTCGAACCCCAACCAAAGTAGATTCGA